GAATCCAATTTTTATAGGATCTCTTTGTAAAATAATAGGGTGAATAAGAAAGATAATAAGCTTGAAACCACTAATGAAAAGAAACGGGAGTATGAGAAAAAGAATTAGGTAATCAAATAATACTTTGTAGGGGATTTGGGGATAGAGGGACTTGAACCCTCACGATTTCTAAAGTCGACGGATTTTCCTTTTACTATCAATTTCCTTGTTGTCAGTATTGACATGTATAATGGGACTCTATCTTTATTCTCGTCCGATTAATCTCAGTTCGTCAAAAGATCTCTCAGACTGTGGAGTGACACTTATTTTATCAATGAAAAGTCGATTCTTTTCTTTCTTCAACTCGGAATGGCTTCCTAACAACTCTCTCATTTTCAAATAAAAATTTGAGTCGTCATTAATCATTTGATATACTATTTCGGTACGTATATATATGTGTATTACGATTTATCCTTCATCCTTTCTGGAGTTTCGATGAAAAGATTCCTTTGCCAATGCAACTATAGTAAACTCTATTTGTTAGAACAACTTCCGTTGAGTCTCTGCACCTATCCTTTTTTCTCGCTTTTTGAACCCCTGTATTTGGGTTTGGTTTCGGAAAAGAAGATTTGGCTCAGGATTGCCCATTTTTAATTCCAGGGTTTCTCTGAATTTGGAAGTTTTCACTTAGTAGGTTTCCATACCAAGGCTCAATACAATTAAGTCCGTAGCGTCTACCAATTTCGCCATATCCCCCTTTTTTTCGATTAGAATCTTATTGTGATTCGTTTCATTTTTTCAATGGAACCCTTGAATTCATTAGATGCCGATTCCTATATTGAATAGGGTTTCCTCCTATTTATTTTTTGTCTATCTTCTTTCATCTCTATCTGCGGAAACCATTTAATGGGATCAGAAATGATTCTATCATTTCTGTATCCGCAATTCAATAGAGATGGATATATACCACATATAGACTCTTCTTTTACTAGAATTTGACCCGACATTATTGAATACTTGAACGGTCGATTTTTTGATTTCTTTTTGCTATAATAATATGAATTATGAATAGCTAAGAATGAATCTGAATAGTTACTAGAAAAAATAAGATCCAACTAGTTTAGTCAATTCTTATGAAATATACAATTTTATTATGCGTATGTGAGCCCGCTTAGCTCAGAGGTTAGAGCATCGCATTTGTAATGCGGTGGTCATCGGTTCGATTCCGATAGCTGGCTTTTACGAATTTGTTTGATTTTTTACATGATTGATAATGTCTCTTTGAAATCAAAAACTTTTGAAAAGACCCATTTTTCAAGAGTCCACAATCTATATATGTCGTAGAAACTTTCAACTAGGAATAAAAAATAGGAAGAGTTAGATTAGGTCTCTACAGACCAAATCAAGAAAGGAAAAGATCCTTTTTTATTTATATATTTCATATATACAATAACAAAGTCTGATACAATTTATCTCATTATTCTTTGTAGTACAATATTTCCCTTTAGTTATTATTTAGTTTAGTTTTAATTTAGACTTATTCTGTAAAATGGAATTTCAAATAAGGAGTTTTTATGTCGCGTTACCGAGGGCCTCGTTTCAAAAAAATACGCCGACTGGGGGCTTTACCGGGACTAACTCGTAAAAGACCTAGAGTTGGAAGTGATCTTAGAAACCAATCACGTTCCGGTAAAAGATCCCAATATCGTATTCGTCTAGAAGAAAAACAAAAATTGCGTTTTCATTATGGTCTTACAGAACGACAATTGCTTAAATATGTCCGTATTGCCGGAAAAGCGAAAGGTTCAACAGGTCAGGTTTTATTACAATTACTTGAAATGCGTTTGGATAATATCCTTTTTCGATTGAGCATGGCTTCTACTATTCCTGGAGCCCGTCAATTAGTTAATCATAGGCATATTTTAGTTAATGGTCGGATAGTTGATATACCGAGTTATCGTTGCAAACCCAGCGATATTATTACAGCGAAGGATGATAAAAAATCCAGAGCTCTGATTCAAAATTCTATTGATTCAACTCCTCATGAGGAATTGCCAAAACATTTGACTCTTCACTCAGTCCAATATAAAGGACTAGTCAATCAAATAATAGATAGTAAGGGGGTCGGGTTGAAAATAAATGAATTGCTAGTGGTAGAATATTATTCTCGTCAAACTTAAAACTCACTCAAATAACAAGGATTCGAGCAATCTTACTTCAGTTTCGACAACGGAATAGATCGGCAGCGAGAATTCGATTCCTTTTCTTTCCAATATTTTTGTATCAAAGGAATTAGGGATAGAGAACCCATACCGTCTAACTATTAGAATAATATTCTCCCTTATTTGAGACATTATGGTCAGTAACATTGGTGAATTGGGTAACGTACGGAAAGAGAGGGATTCGAACCCTCGGTAAACAAAAGCCTACATAGCAGTTCCAATGCTACGCCTTGAACCACTCAGCCATCTCTCCTACATAATGATTATGGCCTAAAACCCGAGTGATTAGCGAGTTATTC